GAAGAGGAAAATAGATAGGAATCGCGAAAGATAGAAAGCTTTGTGGGATTTAGTCACACCATTAGATTCTATTGACAATTCCAAAAAACTGTTCATACTATGAATGAGCATAGTATGGTGGCGATCCGAGCAGGTATGCCCCCATGGTCAAAAGGTGGATGACATTTCCCTTTCACGGAAGTAGTGGGGATTCGATTTCCCCTGGGGGTAGGGTACTACGAGAGGAAGTTGCTCATGGATTATCAATAAGTTTTGAATTGATTCTTCCTGGGTCGATGCCCGAGTGGTTAATGGGGACGGACTGTAAATTCGTTGGCAATTTGTCTACGCTGGTTCAAATCCAGCTCGGCCCAAAAATTCGCCGATCCATCATGAGATTATTTCCAATTTGATTTGTTCTCCCGAAGCATCTGAAAATAGAAAGAAGTAAAAAAAAAAATAGCTATTATCAATCGATTTGACGCGATTTGACAAACAACCAATAGGATTACTAGCAACCTGTCTCGTTCCCGCTAAAATCAATATTCGCATGGAGATTGATAGTAATATATTACCCCTTTCTCTCTTAGAATACGATGATTCTAGATAGAACTGAACTTGTTTGATTGAATGAAACCGTTCAAAATATGTAGGCCACACGCCTTATTTATCTGGGATTGTAGTTCAATCGGTCAGAGCACCGCCCTGTCACGGCGGAAGCTGCGGGTTCGAGCCCCGTCAGTCCCGACCTAGAATCTGATGAATCCATCAATTCATCTCTCTATTTTCTGTGAAGAGGGACACGGAGCAGGATCTCCTTCCCGGTGCTGGATCCTTATTTCTTTTTTGCTTTCCTTTGCCTTTTGGTAATTTCAAGTCATTCAATTTGTACCGTACCGATTGATGGGATGTGGGAGAGACCTATTTAGATTGCTACAATTATTGGTAGCACCCTATTCAATTAAGGATTCCGGGAAATGCCGTACTTGTCTGGGTTTTTCGCTTGCCCCTGATCCATTTTATAGAATAAACATATGTTTTACAGGAGCACAGACACCAATTAGGATTCATATTTTGTTTTTGTACGATACAAAATCAACCCCACTTTCACATAGTTAACCCGGCGGAATGCTTGAAAGGTTCAAAGTACCCCCCCTCCCCCTAACTCCGAGTTTCGAGTTTATAGAAAATCAATTTCTAATTGGAAATAATCTATCGCACTCTCAATTCATACTGAATTTTTCATATTATATATCTGTTCTAGGACCGAAAAAGGGGGTATTACTAAAAGAAAGATCAAACAAGGATCTACCAGACTTAGCTTAGTGAGGGAATGGATAATCCTTTTTCTTCCTATTTGAAAGGTCCTATGGAAGAAAGAACAAATTACAAAACAGTCAATTTGTCAAAGTATTGGATCTTTTCTATTTGGATCCGTCCTTATCAAACCTCTTTGTCTTATAAGGAAATTGGGTCATAAAAAACAAAGTTTCGAACGGAATTCCCTCTTTATTTTCATTTCACTTCTACAATATTGATTGGGTTTGTGATCAACGGAAGTGTAAGATAGGTCATATGGTCGTTATATGATTCTATAAAGAAGACGGGGGGGTATAGAAAATAAAAGGAACAAAGAATGAAAAACTAAAGAGGATTCTTGATTGGATCAGGAATTCCATTTTTTATTGCGTATGTATCAAAGATCTTCCTATGTTATACTATTCAATTCTTGATGAAAAATTGATTTGATAGCTGAGATATTGTTATTCATGACATTGATCCAATTTAATACCATCGGGGGGAATTGCATACTATCGAAGTGAGAGACAAAAGATTTAGACTCTCTATGGGATTAGATCCCGAGTTATTATGAAATAAAAAAAAAATGATAAAATCAAATTATGGAAGTAAATATTCTCGCATTTATTGCTACTGCATTGTTCATTCTAATCCCTACGGCTTTTTTACTTATCATTTACGTAAAAACGGTCAGTCAAAAGGATTAATTTGAATCAAGCCCGGCTTCTTAGTCCTTATCAATTGATGGAATAAATGAAAGGAGATTTAAATCTCTAGTCTTAAATGAGCGGACTAGAATCAACAGTTATAGTATATGAAATCCGATAGATAGTATGGTAGAAAGAAATAGATCTATTTCTTTCTACCATACTAAATGTCTATTATTCTAGAAAGTGAGACTGATGATTCGGCTGTAGAAATATATATAATATAGGATTCATTTCCTATTGAATATGGATCCATCTATAATATGGATATTCATCCAGGTACATATAAATCAGGTACATAAAAATCACATATGTCTAATGTATATATAAAAAGTCACCCCCAATTCTGACATAATATCCTAAGAATTTGAGTTTTTTGATCCATCCATTTGATTTGTCGTGATTCCAACCAATCCGAGATAACCGAATGTCCGCTTTGACTCTTATGTCTTATATGTCGTGCGTTGCGGCTCTAATTACTCGGTTTCTTATTTTTTCCAATAGGGAGGGACCCAGGGAGCTGTCGAAGAAATCAAATCAATAGAGGAAGGTCTGGGCATATACCGAATAAAATTCTAGAAAAAAAAAAGAAAGCGAGTAATCCCCTTTTTCTCAATCAATCTGACAAAGCAAAATGGACCATTAAGAGATGAGTCAAGCAATTCTATGGGAAATTGTTCAGACAGATTGAGAAAAATCGTAGTAGATTCCAACTATTTCTAACGTGTGAACCATGATATGGACTGAGTCAATAAAGCGTAAATTCAATATGATTTCTCATTTCTAAGAGTCTAAATGCTTGAGCAATAAAGAGGGAAACAAATAAAAAAGGGGGCGGGTTTTTACTCATTGTAATATCCATATCTGATTCTGTTAATAGCTAGTGGCTAGAATTCATCAAAATAGGAACATGGGATGAATTGAAATATTTCAAATATTTCTTTGATTAAAAAGATATTCTTCATATCTTGCATTTATAATTTTGAAAAAGGATCTCCTTTTTTTTTATTAATTGAAAAAACGCTTTTGGAGAATGATCTATGAAAGAGACTATTGATAAAGATTGTGATAAAGTTCGATTACTCAACTCAATTAGCCGTTACTCTAGAGTCCACTTCTTCCCCATACTACGAGTGAAAGGGAAAATGTAAAGACTACCATTAATGCAGCCCAAGCAAGACTTACTATATCCATATGAATTATGTCCCCTATCTCTATCTCTATAGAATATGAAGATATTCTCCCCTTATTGATCACTAATAATAATCAACTCGATCGATGGCGCAGAGGCAAAAAGGAATTCTAACCGAAGGAAGGTTATTGATGAAGCAATCCAATAAATCTACCCATAACAAGTTCTTACTATGATTTACGGTAAAATTGGGAGGCATTTAGCCCAAGCAAGTCTCACAGTTACTTTCTTTCTTATAATTATTCCATTCTCATATCATAATGGAATCTTAGTACTTAGTAATGGAAGATGTAGAATATAGTAAAGTAAACCTTATTGTTTTTTTTCTCTGAAACAACAATTATTCAGCCAATCCAATATTGAGTGAATGTCTGAGCATTCATCTCCTAAGCATCTCCTGAGTTTGTATACAAAGTCAAAGGATCTTCTACCCTTTTATTTAACACCACTACTGAATTTGTTTGATTCCCCGTTTCACTATCTAATTCAAGGCTCAGTCAGTATAGACTATTAGTGTAAGTCCTCACAGCCTAGTTATTCTATACCATAATCCTCCTTCGAATCTTCGTCGCAAGGATTGACAGCCTTTTATAAAATAGAAAAGCCCCTATTCTGAAAATTGAATAAGTATTGGCAGTTCTAAGTTCTAGCCCTTTTCCTCTGCTTTTGCTGGGCAAGAATTGGGTCATTTTTCTGCTATCAAGAAAGGCATTTCGAGTTTTTATTGGTCAGGCGACACCCGGATTTGAACTGGGGAAAAGGGATTTGCAGTCCCCCGCCTTACCGCTCGGCCATGCCGCCAAAACGAAAAATATAGGGAGATTGGCATTTTTTACATTTTTTATTGGATTCGATGAATCCCATTCTCCTTATGCCTTTTCTAATAAACCTCAAAACCCCTTTTTTTTTTTTGTTTTTTATTGAAAGAGAAAACAGAAAAGCCAAATTTTCTTTTCTGTCACAGAAATTCAAAAGAAAGGAAAATTGGAACCATTAACTATAGACTGTGAATTCATGAAAGTTTTGTTTTTTTTTTTTATCTAAAATAGCCTTTCCTTAGTGTCATAAGACAATAAAATTGAGACACAACCCATCAGTGCCAATTATTTTCACTAATTGAATCCTTTTCACTTACAATAATAACAAGAATTATGTGTATATGTCAACCATATAACAAAAATTATTACGCAGATATACCTAATTAGATATCTTATTTATATATGATATTCCTAGAAAGCGATTAAGGGAATGGCCGTGCTTCCGTTCTTCAAAGACTGTCAATCCTTGCGACGAGGATTCGAAGATTGAATCTATTGAATATCCAATAGAAATTAGGATATATACCGCGGTTGCCCAAGTAAGTAGAATTTGGATAGGCGATTATAGGGATAGCTAAATAGCTGCGTGTTCTTACTAAATACAGTTCCTCTTGCGCACTCCAATTGGATTCCACGAATTCAACTAAGAAACACACCCTATCTCTTCTCTGCGGATCATTTCTGCCTTTATTGCATTCATAGATAGAGCAGGGATCAAAAATCCTGAGTCCATTTACTTTTTTGGTATCCAGCGGGCTCATAATATCATAATAGATAGAAATAGCATCCCTTTTTCTATTCTATTATTACTTTTCTATTCATCTATACAAGATTCCCTAATATAAGTCTAAGTGGCAGAATTTTTTTTTGTTCGGGAATGTTTTATTTTCTCAAGCCATTTCCATTTATTTCTATCTCTTGCAAATTCAAATTTGAGTAGAAAATTCTCTTTCTTTCTCCGCTCATATTTCAGATATTCCATATATATATATATATGAAGTTGTTTAAAATAAGATTTTATGTGATTCAGTAAACAGAATATCCAGTCCATCATTGCTAGATCGATCCATATGGTTCGATGAAGAATGAGCCAATGAATGGGATTTTTTTGATAAATAGGAAACAAAAGTAAAGATGCTTCGAGATACAAACGAGGGAATGTCCACAGTACCTGGGTTTAGTCAGATACAATTTGAGGGATTTTGTAGGTTCATCAATCAGGGTTTGATGGAAGAATTTGATAAGTTTCCAAAAATTGAGGATAGAGATCAAGAAATGGAATTTCAATTATTTGTGGAAAGATATCAATTGCAAGAGCCTTTAATAAAAGAAATAGATGCTGTGCATGGATCACTCACATATTGTTCGGAATTATATGTACCCGCAGGCTTAAGTTGGAAAACCGGCAGGGATACGCAAGAACAAAACCTATTTATTGGAAACATTCCTCTCATGAATTCCCTGGGAACCTCTATAGTAAATGGAATATACAGAATAGTGATCAATCAAATAGTGCAAAGTCCCGGTATTTATTACCGTTCAAAATTGGACTATACCGGAATTTCGGTCTATACCGCTACCATAATATCAGATTGGGGAGGAAGATCAGAATTAGAGATTGATAGAAAAGCACGGATATGGGCGCGCGTGAGTAGGAAACAAAAAATATCTATTCTAGTCCCATCATCAGCTATGGGTTCGAATCTAAGAGAAATTCTAGAAAATGTTTGCTACCCAGAAATTTTCGTGTCTTTTCCGAATGATAAGGAGAAAAAAAAAATGGGGTCAAAAGAAAATGCTATTTTGGAATTTTATCAACAATTTGCTTGTGTCGGCGGGGACCCAGTATTTTCTGAGTCCTTATGTAAGGAATTACAAAAGAAATTTTTTCAACAAAGATGTGAATTAGGAAGGGTTGGGCGACGAAATATGAACCGGAGATTGAATCTTGATATACCTCAGAACATTACATTTTTGTTACCACGGGATGTATTGGCAGCTGCGGATCACTTGATCGGAATGAAATTTGGAATGGGTACGCTTGACGATATGAATCACTTGAAAAATAAACGTATTCGTTCTGTAGGGGATCTTTTACAGGATCAATTCGGAGTGGCTATGGTTCGTTTAGAATATGCGGTTCGAAAAACTCTAGGTGGAGCAATTAAGCAAAAAAGGATACCAACTCCTCATTATTTGGTAACTTCAACTCTATTAACAACCACTTATGAATCCTTTTTTGGCCTACACCCCCTATCTCAAGTTTTTGATCAAACAAATCCATTGACACAAATAGTTCATGGGCGCAAATTCAGTTATTTGGGTCCTGGGGGGTTGACAGGGCGAACTGCTAGTTTTCGGATACGAGACATCCATCCTAGTAACTATGGGCGTATTTGCCCAATTGATACATCTGAAGGAATCAATGTTGGACTCGTTGGATCCTTAGCAATTCATGCGAGGCTTGGTCATTGGGGATCTTTAGAAAGACCGTTTTATGAAATTTCTGAGAGATCAAAAAAGGGGCGGGTGCTTTATTTATCCCCAAGTCTGGATGAATACTATATGGTAACGTCAGGAAATTCTTTAGCAGTAAATCGTGGTATTACGGAAGAGCAGGGTGTTCCGGCTCGATACCGTCAAGAATTCCTGACTATTGCATGGGAAGAGATTCAGCTTCGAAGCATTTTTCCCTTCCAATATTTTTCTATTGGAGCCTCCCTCATTCCTTTTGTCGAGCACAATGATGCGAATCGGGCTTTAATGAGTTCTAATATGCAACGTCAAGCAGTTCCGCTTTCTCGATCCGAGAAGTGCATTGTTGGAACTGGGTTAGAAGGCCATGTGGCTCTAGATTCGGGGGTTTCCGTTATAGCCGAACACAGGGGAAAGGTCATTTATGCCAATACTGACAAGATCATTTTATCAGGTAATGGAGACACTCTAAGCATTCCCTTGCTTAGGTATCAACGTTCCAACAAAAATACTTGTATGCATCAAAAAACCCGGGTTCCGCGGGGTAAATGCATTAAAAAAGGACAAATTTTAGCGGAGGGTACTGCTACAACTGGCGGCGAACTCGCTTTAGGAAAAAATATATTAGTGGCTTATATGCCCTGGGAGGGCTACAATTTTGAGGATGCAGTACTCATCAGCGAACGTCTGGTATATGCAGATATTTATACTTCTTTTCATATACGGAAATATGAAATTCAGATTCATGTGACAAGCCAAGGTCCCGAAAGAATCACTAATGACATACCGTACTTAGAGGCCCATTTACTTCGCAATTTAGATAAAAGTGGAATTGTGATGCTGGGCTCTTGGGTAGAAACGGGCGATGTTTTAGTAGGCAAATTAACGCCGCAGATGGCGAAAGAATCCTCATCTGCCCCGGAAGCTAGATTATTACGAGCCATACTTGGTATTCCGGTATCCACCACAAAGGAAACGTGTCTAAAATTACCCATAGGTAGCAGAGGTCGAGTTATTGATGTGAGATGGGTCCATAAAAAAGGGGGTTACAGTTATAATCCAGAAACGATTCGTGTATATATTTCACAGAAACGTGCAATCAAAGTAGGTGATAAAGTAGCAGGAAGGCATGGGAATAAAGGTATCATTTCCAAAATTTTGCCTATACAAGATATGCCCTATCTGCAAGATGGAACACCTGTTGATATGGTCTTCAATCCATTAGGAGTACCTTCACGAATGAATGTAGGGCAGATATTTGAGTGTTCGCTCGGGTTAGCGGGGGATCTGCTAGACAGGCATTATCGAATAGCGCCCTTTGATGAGAGATATGAGCAAGAGGCTTCGAGAAAACTCGTGTTTTCTGAATTATATGAAGCCGGTAAGCGAACAGCGAATCCATGGGTATTTGAACCCGAATATCCGGGAAAAAGCAGAATATTTGATGGAAGAACGGGGGATCCTTTCGAACAACCTGTTTTAATAGGAAAGGCCTATATCCTGAAATTAATTCATCAAGTTGATGATAAAATCCATGGGCGTTCCACTGGAAAGTACGCGCTTGTTACACAACAAGCTCTTAGAGGAAGAGCCAAACAAGGGGGACAGCGGGTAGGAGAAATGGAAGTTTGGGCTCTAGAGGGATTTGGTGTTGCTCATATCTTACAAGAGATGCTTACTTATAAATCTGATCATGTTCGAGCTCGTCAGGAAGTACTTGATACTACGATCAATGGAAGAAGGATAGCTAAGCCAGAGAAGGATGCTCCAGAATCTTTTCGATTGCTAGTTCGAGAACTACGATCTTTGGCTCTAGAAATGAACCATTTCCTTGTATCTGAGAAGAACTTCCAGATTAATAGGAAGGAAGTTTGATTGGAATGAATCAGAATTTTTCTTCTATGATCGACCGATATAAACATCAACAACTTCGAATTGGATCAGTTTCTCCTCAACAAATAATTGCCTGGGCCAATAAAATCCTACCTAATGGAGAGGTGGTTGGAGAGGTGACAAAACCCCATACTTATCATTACAAAACCAATAAACCGGAAAAGGATGGATTGTTTTGTGAAAGAATTTTTGGGCCTATAAAAAGTGGAATTTGTGCTTGTGGAAATTATCGAGTAATCAGAGATAAAAAAGAAGAACCGAAATTTTGCGAACAATGTGGAGTCGAGTTTGTTCATACTCGGGTACGACGATATCAAATGGGATACATTAAACTGGCATGCCCAGTAACTCATGTGTGGTATTTGAAACGTCTTCCTAGTTATATCGCGAATCTTTTAGATAAACCGCTTAAAGAATTAGAGGGCCTCGTATACTGCGATGTGTGATTTGATCGAAATTTTGATTTTACAGATTCGGAATAAGAAACTGTCATCCCGTTCAATCTCATTGGGATGCCCCAGCTCTGACATGTCTCTTGGGAGGAGCAGCATGAAACTCAGAATCCTATTATGGGTGTATTCAATACTCTCAAAATAAGGGGAATTGATCTATGGTTGATTCCATAACAGATAAATAGGAATTGCTAGTTGTACCTCGTTAAAAAGACTTCTTTACGTGGAATTAATCATTCCATATAGAAAGAATTTCTCTTCAAGTAAACAAATATGGCATGGTTGCGAAAGCCTATCTATCGCATATAGGCTTTAAATCATGACATAACCGTCGAGGTTAAGTAGGGACCTAAAAGATCGAACAGAACGATACATAGACAAGTAAATTCCTTCTGAGTTCCGAGGTATTCTTTTAAGAAGGGGATTCCTCATTCGAAGGGAAGTAGACTACTCAATAATTTCCCATTTCATTTATGTCCTAAATTGCCGAATCAGGAATTCATAAAATAGAAATAAAAAGGAAGGATGTATTAATGAAATGTTGGTTGGTCCTCACCGGAAACTTGAGTAAGGAGTAGATCTTGTTGGGGTTTTCTAGAAAAAAAAAATGGGAAAGCGAGAGCCCCCCTTTATCGTTATTTGGCGTAACTACTTGAGCCGGATGAGAGGAAACCCTCACGTCCGATTTTGAAGGGGGGGGAAATCCTATAGGAACCTATCCCAATTTTTCCTTTGCGAGGCCTGTTGCTAAAAAACCCACTTTCTTACGATTACGAGGTTCATTTGAATACGAAATACAATCTTGGAAATACAGCATCCCACCTTTTTTTACTACTCAAGGTTTCGATAGATTTCGAAATAGAGAAATCTCGACTGGGGCAGGTGCTATCAGAGAACAATTAGCCGATCTGGATTTGGGACTTATTAGAGATTCTTCATTGGTCGAATGGAAAGACTTAGGGGGCGAAGGGCCCGCCGGTAATGAATGGAAAGAGAGAAAAATTGGAAGAAGAAAGGTTTTTTTGGTTAGACGCATGGAATTAGCTAAGCATTTTATTCGAACAAATGTAGAACCAGAACGGATGGTTTTGTGTCTATTACCGGTTCTTCCTCCCGAATTGAGACCACTCTTTCAGCTAGAGGAGGGTAAACAAATGAATTCGGATATTAATGAACTTTATAGAAGAGTTCTTTTTCGGAACAATACTCTTATCGATCTATTAATACCAAGTAGATTTACGCCGAGGGACTTAGTCAGGTGTCAGGAAAAATTAGTACAGGAAGCCGTGGATACACTTCTTGATAATGGGCTCCGCGGACAACCAATCAGGGACAGTCATAATAAAGTTTACAAGTCTTTTTCAGAGCTAATTAAGGGCAAAGAGGGAAGATTTCGACAGACTCTGCTTGGTAAACGGGTGGATTATTCGGGGCGTTCTGTCATTGTCGTGGGCCCTTCACTTTCATTACATAGATGTGGATTGCCTCGCGAAATAGCAATAGAGCTTTTCCAGACATTTGTAATTCGTGGTCTAATCAGACAACGCGTTGCTTCCAACATAGACGTTGCAAAAAGTAAAATTCTGGAAAAAGAACCAATTGTCTGGGAAATACTTCAAGAAGTTATGCAGGGGCATCCTGTATTGCTAAATAGAGCACCTACTTTGCATAGATTAGGCATACAGGCATTCGAACCCATTTTAGTGGAAGGGCGTGCTATTTTTTTACATCCATTAGTTTGTAAGGGGTTTAATGCAGACTTTGATGGGGATCAAATGGCTGTTCATCTACCTTTATCTTTAGAAGCTCAAGCAGAGGCTCGTTTACTTATGTTTTCTCATATGAATCTCCTGTCTCCGGCTATTGGAGATCCCATTTCCGTACCAACCCAAGATATGCTTATGGGCCTGTATCTATTAACAATTGGGAATCCTCGAGGTATTTGTGCAAATAGGTATAATCCATGTAATCGGAGAAACTATCAAAATGAAAAAATTGACGAAAATAGCTATAAGTATACAAAAGAACCCTATTTTTGTAGTTCCTATGACGCACTTGGGGCTTATCGGCAGAAACGAATCAATTTAGATAGTCCCTTGTGGCTCCGGTGGCGACTAGATCAACGCGTCATTGCATCAAGAGAAGTTCCTATCGAAGTTCAATTTGAATCTTTGGGTACCTATGATGAGATTTATGGGCACTATCTGATAGTAAGAAATGTCAAAAAAGAAATGCTTTGTATAGATATTCGAACCACTCTTGGTCATATTTCTTTTTATCGAGAAATAGAAGAAGCTTTACAAGGGTTTTACCGGGCTTGCTCATAGGGTACAATTATATGATATCCATGCCCGTGGAAATTCGATTCGGGTCTCTCTCTATCAATCAACTAGTATCATAATTCCTGAATTTCTACGCGAATCGCGATCGAGGAAAGGAAGTCTTTGAATCACTGACTCAAACTTATTGTGCAATCTTACTCATTGGAATAGGGAGGTACTTATGGCAGAACGGGCCGATCTGGTCTTTCACAATCAAAAAATGGATGGAACTGCCATGAAACGACTTATTAGCAGATTAATAGATCACTTTGGAATGGCATATACATCACATATCTTGGATCAAGTAAAGACTCTGGGTTTCCAGCAGGCCACTGCTACCTCCATTTCATTAGGCATTGATGATCTTTTAACAATACCCTCTAAGGGATGGCTAGTCCAAGATGCTGAACAACAAAGTTTTCTTTTGGAAAAACACCATCAGTATGGGAGTGTACACGCGGTAGAAAAATTACGTCAATCCATTGAGATATGGTATTCTACGAGTGAATACTTGCGCCAAGAAATGAATCTGAATTTTAGGATAACCGATCCTTCTAATCCAGTCCATATAATGTCTTTTTCGGGAGCTAGAGGAAATGCATCTCAAGTACACCAATTAGTAGGTATGAGAGGGTTAATGTCAGATCCCCAAGGACAAATGATTGATTTACCCATTCAAAGCAATTTACGCGAAGGACTCTCTTTAACAGAATATATAATTTCCTGCTATGGAGCCCGGAAAGGGGTTGTGGATACCGCTGTACGAACAGCAGATGCTGGATACCTCACGCGCCGGCTTGTTGAAGTAGTTCAACACATTGTTGTGCGTAGAACAGATTGTGGCACTCTCCGAGGTATTTCTCTAAGTCCCCGAAATGGGATGATAAGAGAAAGATTTTTTATCCAAACATTAATTGGTCGTGTATTAGCAGACGATGTATATATAGGCTCCCGATGCATTGCCATCCGAAATCAAGATATTGGTAGGGGACTTGTGAATCGATTCATAGCCTGTGGAGCGCAGCCAATATCTATTCGAACCCCCTTTACTTGCAAGAGTACATCTTGGATCTGTCGATTATGTTATGGTCGGAGTCCCACTCATGGCGACTTGGTCGAGTTGGGAGAAGCGGTAGGTATTATTGCGGGTCAATCTATCGGGGAACCGGGGACTCAACTAACATTAAGAACTTTTCATACTGGTGGAGTATTTACAGGCGGTACTGCAGAATACGTACGAGCCCCTTCTAATGGAAAAATCAAATTCAATCAGGATTTGCTTCATCCTACACGTACATGTCATGGTCATCCTGCTTTTCTATGTTATATAGCCCTATATGTAACTATTGAGGATCAAGATATTCTACATAATGTGACTATTCCACCAAAAAGTTTTCTTTTAGTTCAAAATGATCAATATGTAGAATCAGAACAAGTGATTGCGGAGATTCGCGCGGGAACATCCACCTTGAATTTGAAAGATAGGGTTCGAAAACATATTTATTCTGACTCAGAGGGAGAAATGCATTGGAGTACCGCGGTGTACCATGCACCCGACTATACATATGGTAATGTTCATCTCTTACCAAAAACAAGTCATTTATGGATAGTATCGGGGGTTCCGTACAGATCCAGTATGCTCTCTGTTTCGCTCCACAAGGATCAGGATCAAATGAATGTTCATTCTCTTTCTGCTGAAGGAAAATCCATTTCTAATTCTAATCTATTAGTTCCTAATGATCAAGCAAGATATAACACATTTTTGAGTTCAGAGCCCTTTGGTAAACACGGGGAGAGGATTCTTGATTATTTAGGACCTGGTCGAATCATACCCAACGGTCCTTGTAATCTCACATATACTGCCATTCTCCACGGGAATTCTGATTTCTTTTTCTTGTCAAAGAGGAGAAGAAATCGATTCATCATTCCATTCCAATATAATCAAGGACAAGAAAAAGAACTAATAACCCCCTCGGGTCTCTCGATTGAAATACCTATAAATGGGATTTTCCATAGAAATAGTATTCTTGCTTATTTCGACGATCCCCGATACAGAAGAAAGAGTTCGGGAATTACTAAATATGGGACTATCGAGGCGCGTTCGAGCGTAAAGAAAGAAGATTTGATTGAGTATCGAAGAATGCCAAAATACCAAACGAAAATAGATCAAATTTTTTGCATTCCCGAGGAAGTGCATATTTTACCCGGATCGTCTTCCGTAATGGTACGAAATAATAGTATTATTGGGGTAGATACAGAAATCACTTTCAAAACAAGAAGCCGAGTAGGCGGATTGGTCCAAGTAGAGAAAAAAACAAAAAAGATTGAACTGAAAATATTTTCTGGAGATATTTATTTTCCCGGAGAGACAGATAAGATCTCCTGGCAGAGCGGTATCTTGATACCACCCGGAAGGGAAAAAAAAAATTCAAAGGAATCAAAAAAAGTGAAAAATTGGAGCTATGTCGAACGGATTGCCCCTGCTAAGAAAAGGTATTTTGTTTTAGTTCGACCCGTAGTTAGGTATGAAATCGCGGATGGGATAAATTTCGCAACGCTTTTCCCTCAGGATCCGTTGCAGGAAAGGGATAATGTGCAACTTCGAGTTGTCAATTATATCCTTTGTGGAAATGGCAAACCTATTCGAGGAATTTCTCATACAAATATTCAATTAGTTCGAACTTGTTTAGTATTGAATTGGTGCCAAGAAAAAAAGGGTTCTTCTATGGAGGAGATTCATGCTTCCTTTGTTGAAATAAGGGTAAATGATCTGATTCAAGATTTCATCAGAATGGACTTAGTGAAATCCCCTATTTCGTATACCAGAAAAAGGAATGCTCCGGCAGAGTCCGAGTTGATCCTGGTTAATGGAGCAGATCGCACCAATCCTTTTTATTCCAAGGCAAGGATTCAACAATTGCTTACCCAACAGCAAGGAACTATTCGTACGTTGTTGAATCGAAATAAGGAATGTAAATCTTTGATAATTTTGTCATCATCTAATTGTTCTCGAATAGGCCCATTCGACGATTTCAAATATAAGAATCTAACAAAAAAATCAAATACAAATAAAGGGGATTCCGTACTTCCAATTAGGAATTCATTGGGTCCCTTAGGGGTTGTCCCTAAAATTGCGAATTTTTATTCATTTTACTATTTAATAACTCATAATCAGATCTTGATAAATAAATATTTGCTACTTGACAATCTAAAAGCGGATTTTCAAATACTTCAATATTTTTTAATGGATGAAAATGGGAGAATTTATAATCCTGATCCATGCAGTAACAGGATTTGGAATCCATTCAATTCGAATTGGTATTGTCTCCATCACGATTATTGTGACGAAAGATCAACAATAATTAGCCTTGGACAGTTTTTTTGTGAAAATCTATCTATATCTCAATATGGGACGCCTCTAAAATCTGGCCAGGTTCTGATTATTCATGTTGACTTTTTAGTAATAAGATCTGCTAAGCCCTATTTGGCTATTCCGGGAGCAACCGTTCATGGTCATTATGGAGAAATAATGTACGGAGGAGATCCTTTACTTACATTTCTATATGAAAAATCAAGATCTAGTGATATAACGCAGGGTCTTCCAAAAGTAGAACAAGTCTTAGAAGCGCGTTCGGTTGATTCAATATCAATGAACTTAGAAAAGAGGGTTGAGGGTTGGAACGAATCTATAACAAGAATTCTTGGGATTCCTTGGGGATTCTTGATTGGCGCTGAGCTAACCATATCGCAAAGTCGTATTTCTTTGGTTAATAAGATTCAAAGGGTTTATCGATCCCAGGGAGTGCAGATCCATAATAGGCATATAGAAATTATTGTACGTCAAATAACATCAAAAGTGTTGGTTTCAGAAGAGGGAATGTCTAATGTTTTTTCACCTGGCGAGCTAATTGGGTTGTTGCGTGCGGAACGAACAGGGCGTGCGTTGGAAGAAGCGGCCTGTTACCGAGCCGTCTTTTTGGGAATAACGAGGGCGTCCCTGAATACTCAAAGTTTCATATCCGAAGCGAGTTTTCAAGAAACTGCTCGAGTTTTAGCAAAGGCGGCTCTACGAGGTCGTATCGATTGGTTGAAGGGTCTGAAAGAAAATGTTGTTCTGGGGGGTATGATACCGGTTGGTACCGGATTCAAAGGATTAGTGCACCCTTCCAGCCAACACGGCGACATTTCGTTGGAAACGAAAACTAAGAATCTATTCGAAGGGGGTATGAGAGATATTTTGTTCTACCACAAAGATTTTTTTTCTTCTTGTATTCCAATTCCAAAGAATTTTCATGAGATAGATATATCAGAACAATAATTGACAGAATTTATTGATTCCTAAGAAGGGATTCATCCTTTTCATTTCACTTTCACTACCTACTCTTCTTATAAAAAAGAACTAAGGAATAGAAAGGAAGTCATCGCTCGGACCGTGTATCCATGTTAAATCTCCGGTAGAAGGTTCCTTCGGAACAATTTTTTATTTCAGGGTACCTCGTCTCTTAAACAAAAAGAGAAAGTGTGGGGAGAAATGACAAGAAGATATTGGAACATCCAATTAGAAGAGATGATCAAAGCAGGAGTGCATTTTGGTCATGGTACTAAGAAATGGAATCCTAGAATGGCACCTTACATATTGACAAAACGTAAGGGTAGGCATATTACCAATCTTACGAGAACTGCTCGTTTTTTATCAGAAGCTTGTGATTTACTTTTTGATGCATCAAGTAGGAGAAAACAATTCTTACTAGTTGGTACCAAAATCATAGCAACTGATTTAGTAGCATCGGCTGCAATAAGGGCGCGATGTCATTATGTTAATAAAAAATGGCTCGGTGGTATGTCAACGAATTGGTCCACTACGAAAACGAGACTTCAAAAGTTCAGGGACCTGAGAGCGGAACAAAAGAGGGGAAGATTCAACCGTCTTCCTAAAAGAGATGCAGCAATGTTGAAAAGACAATTATCTCACTTGCAAAGATATCTGGGTGGCATCAAATATATGACGGGGGTGCCTGATATTGTAATTATTCTTGATCAGCACGAAGAATATACCGCTCTTCGAGAATGTATCACTTTGGGAATTCCAACAATTTGTTTAATCGATACAAATTGTGACCCGGATCTCGCAGATCTTTCGATTCCCGCCAATGATGACGCTAGGGCGTCAATCCGATTCATTCTTAAAAAACTCATATCTGCAATTTGTGAGGGCCGTTCTAGCTATATAAGAAATTGTTGATTAATAATAAGATAAGTCAATTACTTCAGGAACTCCATGGATTTATGGAATTGGTTACAATTTCTGAATATAACAAAAGAGAAAAAAAGCGCCGGGAATAGTCTGTAATTTGTAATTACTGGGTATCCGAAATAAATAAGTGGGTGAGTCGAGAAAGAGATGGTTGAATCAAAATAATGGCTTTTTAAGTTCTATTTCTGTCAGAGGTCAATATGAATCTTCTACCATCTTCCGTCAACACACTAAAAGGGCTATATGATATATCCGGTGTCGAAGTAGGCCAGCATTTTTATTGGCAAATAGGGGGTTTCCAAGTACATGCCCAAGTACTTATCACTTCTTGGTTCGTAATGGCTATCTTACTAAGTTCCGCCACTATAGCCGTTCGAAATCCGCAAACCATTCCTACCGACGGTCAGAATTTCTTCGAATATGTCCTTGAATTCGTTCGAGACTTGAGTAAAACCCAAATTGGAGAAGAATATGGTCCTTGGGTTCCCTTTATTGGAACTATGTTCTTATTTATTTTTGTTTCTAACTGGTCGGGGGCTCTTTTACCTTGGAAAATCATACAATTACCTCATGGGGAGTTAGCCGCGCCCACCAATGATATAAATACTACGGTTGCTTTAGCTTTACCTACGTCAGTGGCATACTTCTATGCGGGTCTTACAAAAAAGGGATTGGGTTATTTTGCTAAATACATTCAACCCACTCCAATCCTTTTACCTATTAACATCCTAGAAGATTTCACAAAACCCTTATCGCTGAGTTTTCGACTTTTTGGGAATATATTGGCCGATGAATTGGTAGTTGTTGTTCTTGTTTCTTTAGTACCTTCAGTGGTTCCTATACCTGTCATGTTCCTTGGATTATTTACAAGTGGTATTCAAGCTCTTATTTTTGCAACTTTAGCCGCGGCTTATATAGGAGAATCCATGGAGGGTCATCATTGACTAGCTTTGCATTTTTTTTTTTTTTACGTTATCGCAATGCAATGTACGGATAATATATACAAATAGAATAGAGTATATACGATCTAGAACTAGAATAGTAGTCAAAAAAGGCAAAAAAATTATTTATTATTATTGAATAGTAAAAAAGGGAAAGGGATCTCAAAGAGTTTTTTCCTAGGATTCCCTTTTTTTTGACCGATTTCTGTCATATCCCTTCCAATGAATATTCTATTTTGATTTGTTCAGTCAATCACACTATGACGATTTATTATTTGTATTTTGTATTAAGAAGTCTTATCTTATCTAGTCCCGGCATGCTACTCTATTAAACAAAAAACGCGGTTTTACAGTCCCACTTCCTTTGAGTTTCAACGATTGGTCAAAATTCAAATGAATTGCGTGCAATTAGATATCAAATCTTTCTATTCGAGGGAATGATTCATACAAATTCATTTGTCTCTTTTCTCTTTGTAGTCATGCGGGATAATGATAAAGAAAAGTAAACGAATATGAACTTCATAAAAATAGGTTAGGGGGTCGAACTAAGTATATGGAATGGCTATAAACCAACTCTTATCTATCTTTAGAAAAAGGATAAAATCTCGTGGCCCGTGGAATAGAAGATCGAAATCTTTGGTTTACGTTATGGAAGAAACACGTGTATATGGGATAGTAGATAGTGACTAGTTATCTATATGAACGACCTATATCTCTTTTGTCCTTCCCCACACCATACCATGAATTTCGATGGGGATTCCAATAGAATAGAAAGTCCCTCTTTTTCGTTTGGGCCGAATGAATAAACAGACGAAAGCAGGCATATCGAATCAAAGAGAAAGGATGAAGAAATGAAAGAGGGCTTTCGGAATAAAGAAATGGAAGACCCAGAACCCTATGAATTGATAAAAAAACTCCACGGATAGGAATGAAAAATGAGATATCCAAGTTGTTCTGACGATTCCATATTCTCATTACTTGAATTTTCACTCATAGGTCTTAGTTATTTCGACCGGCTCGATCTTACTTTAGGAGTGGAAGGAAGAATAAGTCATAATTCAATGGTTTATTGTATCATTAACCATTTCTTTCTTTTTTGCAAGGAACTTACCATGAATCCACTGATTGCTGCCGCTTCCGTTATTGCTGCTGGATTGGCCGTAGGGCTGGCTTCTATTGGACCTGGAGTTGGTCAAGGTACTGCTGCGGGACAAGCCGTCGAAGGTATCGCGAGACAACCCGAGGCAGAGGGTAAAATACGAGGTACTTTATTGCTCAGCCTGGCTTTTATGGAAGCTTTAACAATTTATGGACTGGTCGTGGCATTAGCACTTTTATTTGCAAATCCTTTTGTTTAGTTTCATCCTCGAAATAGAAATGGAAAATTCTTTTCTTTTTTTTTATCTCAGTCTTGGGTCTTGTCGCTTGCTTTTTCGAATTTTATCAAAATTGAACTCCTACAATTCATACCTTTCAATTATTCGTTGAGACAATACTCCGGGAAGGACTTATTTGAGGATGAGGAATTCAATTAGCGGATTCACTCGCCTTCTCCCCTTCTTAGTCCAAAGGAAACTCCTTTTTTTTGTTTTTAGGAAGTGCTGCTACAAATGAGGCATTTCGCAATGGACATAAGGCCTGGGACCTAATACTAAGCAAATTCAGTATTTTCTTATTGGGTTGGGAACTTGAATTGAAATAAGAAAGAAATAGGAATTTCCATAACTCCTATATTCTATATTGAATACTGAGAAATGAAATCGAAATAAGTCAATAAAAAAATCAAATAAACAAAAAAAAAATGGGGGGCAAAGTACTATAAGCTCTGGTCAAGTAGTACTATCTATAAGAGGAGATCATATGAAAAATGTAACCGATTCTTTCGTTTCCTTGGGTCACTGGTCATCCGCCGGGAGTTTCGGATTTAATACCGATATTTTAGCAACAAATCCAATAAATCTCAGTCTAGTACTTGGCGTATTGATCTTTTTTGGAAAGGGAGTGTGTGCGAGTTGTTTATTTCAATACAAGGCTGGATTCAACCAGCTGCACTTTTTTTTTTTTTCTTTAGAACTTGAAAATAAAGGTGTACTATCTGGCGAATTACTTCTGAATTAATTCGTAAATCATATGTACGAACCATAGCATTTCGTGACTCATTGGGAAATCGACTTTGATTCTCTATCAACCAATAATGTGGGATCCTTAAGATGGTTAAAACTCAATTGTTTGAAGTCCAGGCGCAACATTGGTATTCTTTCTACCACTATATTAGTTTAGTATAGTGATGCTTTCAAAATAAATAGTTGCAATTTATCCGATTCCGATATAGAACACTCATATCGATATAAAGGGTTTGAACCATTTACTGGAAAGGGGGCACCCCTGTCCTTTTTTTACCCAATGCTGAATTGACAACCTGTACATAAAATAAGAGGAATTTTTGGATTTGGAGAAAAAAAGAAACAACCTTGCTGAGAATTACAGATTTTTTTCTGGTCGGTAGAGTCCTCCAAAAATCCTGGTCTTGGATCAACGATTCGTTTCTATATTATATTGTGGAATACAAGGGGAGAAGAGAGGATACGCTCATTACAAAAAAGATATGGGAATACCCTATTAAGTAAATGAGCGTGAGAGCCAAATGAATCGAAAGATTCATGTTTGGT